ACTTTTTATTATTTCCTCCAGATCCATTTTATTTCTACCTAGATTCATAATTAGTAATCGTAAAGACTCTATAAACAGGATAAAAGAGTCAATTCTTATCATAAGTTATGAAAAAAAAAAAATGAATGTTCCCTTACCTTATTAAAATGTAGAAAATAAAGAATAGAAATCTTGCTTTTATTTTTCTAGATTCCCCGATAACTTCCATTTTTTACTAGGAATCCCTGTTGGATAGTATTCTAACGAATCCTTTGATAACTTGTAAGAAACTCTTTTGGTCTTTATTAGAAGATAAGTATAAGAAAACAAGAATAATCATAAATATAAAGGTAAATAGGTACACTTATTTAGTTATATATTTCTTGTACCTATACCTATTATTATATACTGATAATAGATATACTTATCATAAGATATCTTTAAAACAGGTACAAATATTAAATTGAGGTATCCATTCTATGACAACTTTCAACTTACCCTCTTTTTTTGTGCCTTTAGTGGGTCTAGTATTTCCGGCACTTGCAATGGCTTCTCTATCTCTTCATGTTCAAAAAAACAAGATTGTCTAGATTATTCAGGACCTAATCTCATCCATTTTTTTCAAGGCTCGGACTTGGATCATAATACAGATATCCATTTAGTAGAATAGGGTACGGTGCGTGTCTTCTTCCGAACACAAATGAAAAAGCTGTTATGCGCGTGTAACCATGACATGATATATGGTATGGTGCATTATATCTATTTTATTTTTATTTAAAAGGAATTAGCAAATGTCTGAAATGAAAAGTATCTATATGGATGTAGATATCCATAGTGGGATCATATGAAGATATATATATTTTTTTTATCTAACTGATTCGATGAATTACTCCTAATGGTTCACATGATAATAATAGTGCTAGTTGATGAGAGTTACTTCGGGAATAAAAAAAAAATAAAGAAAGTCAAATTAATTTGGGTTATTCTCTCAATTCCAATAAAATGAAACAACTGGATCTAGTATGAACTGGCGATCAGAACGTATATGGATAGAACTTATAGCGGGGTCTCGAAAAACAAGTAATTTCTGCTGGGCCTGTATCCTTTTTTTAGGCTCACTAGGATTCTTATTGGTTGGAACTTCTAGTTACCTTGGTAGGAATCTTATATCCTTATTTCCTTCTCAGCAAATTATTTTTTTTCCACAAGGGATCGTGATGTCTTTCTATGGGATCGCAGGTTTGTTCATTAGCTCCTATTTGTGGTGCACAATTTCGTGGAATGTAGGTAGTGGTTATGATAGATTCGATAGAAAAAAGGGAATAGTGTGCATTTTTCGTTGGGGATTCCCTGGAAGAAACCGTCGCATCTTCCTTCGATTCCTTATGAGAGATATTCAGTCGATTAGAATAGAGGTTAAAGAAGGTATTTACCCTCGGCGTGTACTTTATATGGAAATCAGAGGCCAGGGTGCCATCCCCTTGACTCGTACTGATGAGAATTTGACTCCGCGAGAAATTGAAAAAAGGGCTGCGGAGTTGGCCTATTTTTTGCGCGTACCAATTGAAGTATTTTGAAATGAATTGAAGAATTAATGCTTTCGCAGCATTGAGTAAGGACCTCATAAATTTTGTTATATAACAACTTAGCTTAAGTTTTTTCAGAGCGCTCAAAACAAAGGATCAAAAAATCGGGTCGTTTATAACTATAATCATTCTATTTCTCTCTTTTTTTGCTACTCGTTTTTGATTTTATCATATCCATATTTTTCTGAAATTTCCCTCAATTATTCCCGGTCTATGGGTATCCGGCGAAATTTTTCGAAATAATTGATCTAAGGGGGTTCTTTTGCCTCGAAATCCGAAAAAGCTTTTTTTGAAGTGGCTCGATGAGGGATTCATCGAAAGGATGAAGTTGCTTCGAATGAAGAAATAATAAAACAACATATTGTTTCCAGATCCAAGGACTAACCAATTAATGAAAAAGGGAGGGAGTAGATCTATAGATTCAATACCTTGTTATAGAACTCGTGTTTCGTGGAAATATCAGATTGGATAGAGTCGAGGAATGAGGTGGTTTCATTAGCAATTCACAGATTAAAAATGTCAAAAAAGAAAGCTTGCACCCCCCTTCTATATCTTGCATCTATAGTATTTTTGCCCTGGTGGATTTATCTCTCATTTAATAAAAGTATGGAATCTTTGGTGACTAATTGGTGGAATGCGCGGCAATCCGAAGTTTTTTTAAATGATATTCAAGAAAAGGGCGTTCTAGAAAAATTTATAGAATTAGAAGAACTATTCCTTTTGGACGAAATGGTAAAGGAATACCCGGATACACATATACAAACGCTTTCTATAGGAATACACAAAGAAACGATACAATTGGTCAAGATGCACAATGAGGGTTATATCCATACCATTTTACATTTTTCGACAAATATAATAAGTTTCGCTATTCTAAGTGGTTATTCTATTCTGGGTAATAAAGAACTTGTTATTATTAATTCTTGGGTTCGGGA